TATGGTTATCTCATACCCCCCTTTTTCTTTTCGTATGATTTTGCTTACTATACCTGCTGCTGTAGCATTATAAACTGTATTGTTACTCTTGCTCCCGTCGGGATAAATCTGACCTCTTCCCCTGTTCCCGCCTACGTATATAGGATATTTTAAGAAGCGAGCATCCTTCTTAGTAGCGGGGTCCGGGGAAAGAATAGGAAAGGTGATTTCACTATATTTCTTACCGGGGACAGGGCCCACCACAAGAATATTTTTTTTATTGGGGCGATAGCTCTGAAAAGACAAATTGCCTATCTTTTCTTTCATCTCGGTAGAAAGACGATCGGGAGGGGCTAATTCAAAACCCTCCGGTAAAATCAGAACAGCCCCCACATTCAAACCCCCTTTTTTACCATTAGAAAGAACTTGTTTCAGTTGCATATCATAAGGGATTCGAACAACCGCTTCAAATACAGTATCGGGAAGTACCGCTTGTGGTACCTCAATATCCACGGGCTTATTAGCTAAATGGCAATTGGCACATACAATACGGCCAGTTGCTTCTCGTGGATTTTCAAAACCCTGCTGCGCAAAAATGGGATATGCACTTGCAATGGATGTCCGAGTTATGATATATATCATGAGCGATACGGAAATAGATCGAGTAATCTGTTTCTTTATGCAAGAAAAAGTATTTCTAGTTTGCATGGTCCAATCATTGATTCCAAAATTTATACAATAAAATAAATGGGGTAGGTCGCTAGTATAGTTCCCTATCCACGATTCTGCTATTTACTGGAATAAAAAAATATAGGATGAAGCTATATATATATAATAAGTAAGATTTTCAATGCTTTGTTTATCTACAACTACAAAGTAATAAGTAATAAACATTCAAATTGGATTAGATTCATATCAGTGCAATAGATCCTTTATCAGTCATTCATTGAATGATAAATAACTACAAGTGACGGAGATACACGATTTAAATAACGGAAAATCCAATATTTCAAAATTGTATCGAGAATGACTGGAAAGGTGGAAACAAGACCAGATAAAATTTGATCATTATAACCAAATCCAAAATCTTGATAGATAGAGCCAATCATTAATTCCCAACCATGTGGTGAATGGAATCCGATACATAAATCAGTTAATAAAAGAATGGAAAAGACTTTGACTGTGTCGCTTAGGTTATATAGGAATTCCCGAGACCAAGAGTTAAGAATAACAAGGTTTTCATTACCCCAAATAGAATAACCGCTTAGAATAACAAAACAGATGAGATTTGTCGAGAAGTGCAAAATCGTATGGATATGACCCTCATTTTGTATCTTGATGAATTGGATTGTTTCTTTATGGATTCCTATACGAAACTCTTGTGGATGTGTCTCCGAGTATTCTTTGATCATTTCGTCCAAGAAGACGAATTCTTCTAATTCTATGAATTTTTCTAGAATACTCTTTTCTTGAATGATATTCAAGAAAATTTCGGATTGCCCAGTATTCCACCAATTAGTAATCCAAGATTCCAAACATTTCTTAAATGAGAAAGAAATCCACCAGGGCAAAAAGACTATAAATGAAAGATAGAAAAGAGGAGTGAATGCTTTCTTTTTTGCCATTTTTTCATGAGTTTTATCGAAGGTATGAATCTATTTTCTTTGTGATTTTTTGGTGAGTCTTTGAATCTAGAAAGAATACAGAAAGAAATAGGCTAAGAATCTTTTTTTGAGACGAACGAACTCCTTTTCTATCAAATTCTATCAAAATATCCAATCTTTCGAAAAAATTTCACTGATGACCCATAGTCAGGAATAGAATACTTGAGAGGAAAAGATATTGTGATGATAAAAAATGACTGGTAAAACAGAAATTGGCTCGTTATCATTCTTATTCTTAGTAAGAAATCCAATTGTTCATCATTAAAGAATACAAAAGAAGGGAGAAAAATAAACTGCCAAAAAAGAAATGATTGACAAGATATGCTAGATCTAAAGTATCAATTCCAACAAATATTGAACTTAAAAAAAGAAAACGAAAGGGTTTGCTATCTGAGATGAATCTATTATTTCGATTTGTTATTGAAGTTATTGAGTTGTGTGAATTTGCGTACGCATAAAAGACCACAAAAGGAGTTTCGTTTTATGTTTGTTTCATATACGTTTGCTTTGGTTAAATGACTGTTCTGACGAAACATCAAGTTCAGTTAGAACCAAAGTAGTCTTGCGTTTTTTATTTTTTAGTTCCTTATTTTCAAAATACTTCAATTGGTACGCGCAAGAAATAGGCCAATTCAGCAGCTTTTTTTTCAATCTCTCCTGGAGTCAAATTCTCATCAGTACGAGTCAAAGGAATGGCCCTCTGGCCTCGGATGTCCATATAAAGGACACGACGAGCATAAATCCCCTCTTTCACTTCTATTCTAACAGACCGAATATCCTTTATAAGGAATCGGAGGAATATGCGACGATTTCTTCCAGGAAATCCCCAACGAAAAATACACACTATTCCTTCCCTTCTATCGAATAGATCATAACCACTACCTACATTCCAAGAAATAGTACACCATAAATAGGAGCTAATAAAGAGACCCGCAATTCCGTAGAACGACATGACTATCCCTTGTGGGAAAAAAATGATTTGCTGAGATGGAAAAAACGATATCAAATTTCTACCAAGATAACTGGAAATTCCAACTAATAAGAATCCTAATGAACCTAAAAAAAGGATAAAAGCCCAGCAGAAATTACTTATTTTTCGAGACCCTGGTAGAAGTTCTATCCATATATGTTCTGATCGCCAACTCATACTTGATCCGATTGTATTTTATTGGAATTTAGATAATACCCCAGAAAAATTGAACTTTGCTGTTTCCGAAGTCATTCTCATCAACTAGCACTAGTTTGATGGGAACCTTTAGGAGTAATTCATCAACTTGGTTAGATCTAAAATAAGAACCCCCTAATACAATACGATTCTACTATCCGTATCGATATACATATTACATATAGATCCGCCGACTTCATTTTAAATTTTAAGTCATCCGGCGATCCTGATCTATTTTCAAATTGCTAGAATTCAAATATCCATATATCACGTTTCCACAAACCTTAAGAACCTTTTCCTTTATGTTCGGCGGAAATCACACGTTAGACTCTATTTCACTAACTAGATATCCGTGTTATGATACAATATAAGTCCAAGTTTTGAAAAAAATGGATGAGATTGGATCCCGTTGAATCTAAACAATCTTATTGTTTTGAACATGAAGAAATAAAGAAGCCATTGCAATTGCCGGAAATACTAGGCCTACTAATGGTACAAAAATAGAGGGAAGGTTCATCATAGAAGGGTACCCCGATTTACTATTTGTATCTGTTATTCTTTCTAGAAATCTATTCTATAATATAAATCTATTCTATAAAATAAATAGAAATATCAAATAAAGATATCTTGTAATTAAGTAATAATTAGAATGAAGAATTTGAATTCTTATGAGTTCGTAGATAATTTTCTTATTTAGATTATATAGTAATAGAATTCATAGTAATAGAATTCTAGAATTTGGAATCGAAACGAAATAGGTAGAATAAGTGCAAAGAATGTAGAACTAAATAAATGGGCTTTTTCATCTTTCTACATGAGTCTATATGATAATCAACCTTATTATTTCTCTTCATTTATTTGTATTTTGTTCTTGTCTTCTAATTGAATAATTCAAATAGATATATAAAGAGTTTCTTACAGATTATCGCAGGATTAGCTAAAATGGTTTTTCGGGCGATAGAGAAAGCTAGAAAACTCTATTATTGGAATTATCAAATTTAGACCCCTAGAAGAAGAAATTTTGTTTCTCTAATTTCACGAAAGGAAGAATTCACTCTTCAGGTTTATTGATTCATAATCAGGATTAGAATATAGGATAGGTAAAAAAAAGAGTTATCCGCAACTTTTGTTGCTTTCTGCAATTAGATCTTCTGTTCCCAAAGAAACTCTCTTTTTTCCTTTGATTTCGAGAACATCACTCCTTCTTTCTTTGTTCTTTGCTACAAATCAAAATAAAATAATTGAACTTAACGCTCTACTTGATTTGAATTTTGATTCAAAGGAAAAAGGGCGTGGAACTCAAATAACTCACTCAGAACGCTTTTTAAAAGATGACGTGGTACAATTAAGTCAAATAAACCCTTCTCGAATAAATATTCAGCCTCTTGTGAACCTTCAGGTACTGTTTGATTCAATGTTTGTTCAATGACTCTTTTACCCGCAAATGCAACGTAAGCGTTGGGTTCGACAATGATAATATCCCCTAACATACCAAAACTGGCTGTTACTCCACCAGTTGTAGGAGATGTAAGGATTGATACATAAAATAACCTTTTATTTAATTGATACTCATATAAAGCAGACGATATTTTAGCCATTTGCATCAAGCTCAAACTTCCTTCTTGCATGCGCGCACCCCCCGAAGCACACACTATAATAAGAGGTAAAAATTTGTTGGTAGCGTACTCAATCAAACGGGTGATTTTCTCCCCGACTACGGATCCCATACTACCCCCCAAAAAATGAAAATCCATAACCCCAATTGCTACGGGAATACCGTTTAGTTGGCCTATGCCTGTTTGAACAGCTTCAGTTAATCCTGTTTTTCTTTGATAAAAATCAATACGATCTTTATAAGTCTCCTCCTCCTCCCCCTCCGAATCAAATTCAATGGGATCCTGAGAAACCATGTATTCATCCATAGGATCCCACGTACCCGGATCGATCAAAAGTTCAATTCTATCTGAACTACTCATTTTCAAATGATATCCACATTGTTCACAAATATACATTTTTGATTTCAAAAATCTCTTATAATTTAATCCATAACAATTTTCGCATTGAAGCCACAAATCCCTATATTTTTTAGTTCGATCGAGATCATTAGAACTTTCTGTTTCATTCTCATTAGAACTTTCTGTTTCATTCTCATTAGAACTTTCTGTTTCATTCTCATTAGAACTTTCTGTTTC